GCTTTAGGAGGGGGCGGGCCCCTACCCTATCTGTGCTTTTTCTCTTCTGTCGTGTCTGTTACTGGCTGTCATGGATGGGTCGCCCCTTTGGTTGGAGCGCTTTAGTTACGTGTTCTTCCTTCGCTGATTGAGTGCGCCGCCTAGAGCTGCTGAACTGCTTTCGCCGCTAGGGCTAGTCCACTACTGAATGATTATGATACGCCATCTCGATAGTTCTATACCTTGACCGGCATTACACACCAGCAGAGATCGGGGAAGACGTTCCACAGCTGCTTGTGAGCTAGACTTGCCTGTCTGATCACCTTATGAGAGAATCAATGAGAGTAGCGGATAGGTAGGCGGCTAGATGGGATTGGAGAGGACCACCTTTCCGAATCGGATCTGGTCCAGTAAAGCATTCCCGTCCTCACAATCTGGCCAACTTCACAAATCGGTGGGACCCGCCGCCCTCTCCACCCCCGAAGAGAAGGAGGTGAACAAATAAGACCACTTTGGAACACATTGATTCCGATCGTTCCCGTCTCAGGAGCTAAGCCTTAGTTGGACTTCGCAGCTCCTCCCTATCTCCTGAAAAGGGGGAATTGATCTATGGTCGATTATCGTTCGATAACAGCAATTCCTCATGAGGGGAAAAATCTTCTTTCTTCGGAGGAACACTTAAAACCCGAGTGGCGAGGGCGTCTTACAGCCATCTCAGTACATATGGCGCAAGACGATTCCACATTTTTCTATCTCCCATCTTTGGGGAGTGACGTTGAGACTGGGCACGCGCTAAGAGAGCGAACAAGAAAGGCAGTCAATCTTGGCTCTCGTCGTTCAGTGGATTCTATTGATTCTTACTTAACCGACTTCTGGTGGGCAATCAGGGCTGTTGTCGGCAAGTTTCTTTCTCGATCTATCTTACTTTTCCGCTCACCCCTTCTAGGAAAGTTAGGAAGGCGCTGATTTGGGATATGGGGTTTTACCTCCTACCGTTAACCGACAAAGCACTTCAATTGGGAAACTCAGCTTGTGGTTAATACTCATCATGACGAACAAAGAAGCTGATTCGATCAGCTCAGAAGGATCCACGCTGGCTTGCTGCCATGCATGAAGAGATTCGAATTTCTCGTATACTCTGGGTCAATCATACCTCACAAGCAGCAGCTTAACCGAATCACAATGGATCGAAGCCCTCTTTTTCCTTCCAATTAGTGAAATTAATGGATCGAACAACTGGAAATGATAACAGAATGCATAGGTCATTAGAAGGAGTTCCAATAAGCGGATAAATATAGTATACCACCTGACTTCTTTCGTCTATGAGGAAGAAATAAAATTGAAGAACCCGCGGATATGTGCAAAACTTAAATTCTTGTTAGCCGGAAAATGACTCGTGGTAAAGACAAGATATACTTTGACTAGACGTGCTCGGAATCTTTTTGTCGATTCGGGGGAAGTTCTCGTTCCTTCACCTCTACAATTCGGTAAAGCGGCTTCGCCTCCTCGCTTTTGTTCAATTATAAATAAATAACCACTTTAATGGAGATTTATAGCATCATTCAAGTAAATACAGATTAAGATCGTAAAAACATAAGCTTGTAATATAGCTACACCTAATTCCAGACCGGTTAATGCAAGAACTATAAATAAAGGACCAAGATCCCCTATAAAATACAAAATCTCATTCATACATAGCATAGTCCAAGCGAACCCACTTAAAATCTTTACTAAACTATGACCGGCCATCATATTAGCAAATAAACGTATTCCTAAGCTTAATGCGCGAAAACAATAAGAAATTAGCTCAAGGAGTACTAAAAAAGGTGCTAACGGCAGTGGGACTCCTGCGGGTAATAAGAAGCTTAAAAAATGAAGCCCATTTCTTTGAAATCCCACTATAGTAATGCCAATAAAAATAGAAAATGAGAGACCCAAAGTAATGAGAAAATGACTTGTAACTGTGAAGCTATAAGGTATCATACCCTGAAGATTACAAAATAACAAAAAAGTAAAAGTGACCAAGATGCAAGGGAAAAACTTTTGTTTAACATTTCCGGAAAGACCCCCTATTTGTTCGTTTACCAGGTTCAGCACGAAATCATAAATAAGCTCTACCAAGGATTGCCAAGCATTTGGTACTAAGTTTCCTCCTCCTTTTTTAGTAACAAAATTAATCAGAAGTAGGACCAAACTGAGAGTTAGCAGCATAAACAAAGATGAATTTGTGAATGAGAAATACAAGTTTCCTATCTTCATAGGAATCAATGGGAGAATGGAAAATTGCTCAAGTGGGCTGTTGGTGTTGGGCGTAATCGTAAGAAACACTTTTAATTTCATCCCTGTAGTTCCGCTTCTTGCTCTAAAAATTAGAAAAGACTTGTCGGAAATCACCAGTTGGCTTGGTCCGACCAAGAAAGGCATGGGACTCTTTGGGCATTGCTTGGATCGGGTGGATCTATATGCTCCGGGGTTTAGGGGTGCTTCTCCCCTTCTCTTTATTTTTACTTATACTCCTTAAAAAGTTCATGGAGGGTCTTAGGATTATGACGAATTTCGTCAAGAAATTGTTGATATTCGGAAACCCTCGGCTCGATCTCCAAAGCTTGAATAATGTAGGAGGTAAGCTCGGAATAACGTTGGGTTTGCTCGTCGGCATTCGACAGCCGCCATTTCGGCAAACCACGTTCACAAAAATGAGCAAATTGGGATTGCACAAGTTTGTGCAACTCCTCCCTTTTTTTTTCTACTTCTTCTGGAGATCTATCCGGATTTGGATTCCCATAAGTTTGGGAGGAGTCGGGTGCCCCTGTATTCACATTCACCGAGGATGATGACGAATCTGGCATCGGTTCGAGAAGGACGCGCTCGTCGAAACTCCGCCAAGAGCGTGATTCGGGACTCGCCTCCATATATAAAATATTGGAGGAGAAAAAGAAGGCGATAGAAAGAAAAAGAGTAAGAGCAGAGGAGCACCCGATTTTTCTCAATAAAAAGGAGAAAAGGCGGCCTCCTAGAGAAATTTGGAGTGATAAAAAGATCCGTTGACAAATCTCAACGAAATCCAGGCAAAGAAACAAACCCATCACTCCAGCAATGGCATAAACCATGCCTAGATACCCGAAGACCGGTTTTCCCGAAAAAGTAGAAACGATATGACTTATGATACCGGATCCAGGCAGAATGGGAATATACACCTCTGGATGACCGAAGAACCGAAAGAGATGCTGGTATAATATGGGGTCTCCCCCTCCAGCGGGATCAGAAAAGGTTGTATTAAAGTTTCGATCGGTTAATAACATGGTAATTGCCCCTGCCAGTACCGGAAGTGATAATAAAAGTGGGAATGCTGTCACTAGAACGGACCACACAAATAGGGGTGATCTATGCATAGTCATTCCAGGTCCACGCATGTTGGAGATAGTTGTTATAAAATTGATAGAACCTAAAATGGATGAGATACCAGATAGATGAGGACTAGAAATTGCTGAATCAACTGCTCCTCCAGAATGGCTGGTAATACCACTTAAGGGCGGATAGACCGTCCACCCAGTGCCACTACCCACTTCTACTAAGGCTGGGCTTAATAGGAGCAAGAGACTTGGTGGCAACAACCAGAATGAAATATTATTTAATCGTGGAAATGCCATGTCAGGCGCACCTATCAGAATCGGAACAGACCAATTACCAGATCCACCTATCATCGCCGGCATAACCATAAAAAATATCATTAAAAAAGCGTGAGCCGTTATTAAAACATTATAAAGTTGATGATTCCCACCAAGAATTTGATCGCCGGGTCGTGCTAATTCCATACGAATCAGTACTGAGAAGCATGTGCCCATCACTCCAGCAATGGCACCAAAGATGAAATATAGAGTCCCTATATCCTTGTGGTTAGTGGAGAACAGCCATCGTACCGGATTTGTCGTCAAATTTCGAAAATAAGTGAATTTATCCATCTTGATTTCTTTGATTTTAAAGGATTCCCCCCATACAGAAAGAGAGGCCTTCCTGTACGAGTAGTGAAGAACTAAACGAGAACTTTTGTTGGTTGTTGACCAACGGAAAGAAAGGGAGAAAGAAATGGGATTGTGTCAACAGGCCTAGGGACCGTTCTCTAAGCTAGAGCTCCTGTCTCCTCACTTAGAAAACGACTTATTAACTTCGTTCCACCATAAAAAAATCTAACCCAGGCGAGGCGGGATTATAGGTTGGTTATTTTAGGGCTATATATAAGGGGGAATACCGCTTTCAATTTCAAAGAGCTCTATTTCCGCCTAAGATCTATTCTTATAGATCAGATTCGAGCTTGTACTACTAGAACTAGGAGTTGAGATAGCGCGGAACACCAACACAATCCTTTGTGAAATGTCTGCGAGCTCCTTCTTCTTTCGTGAAAGCATACGAGTCGTTATGTTAAGCATCTAATCCTAGTCTTTATGTTATCTGTGTTAGAGGAGTTAGATGTCCCTCATGTTGAACAGTCTGACATCAAGTTGTTAGGACCTGAGTCGCTATGCGAACACTTAACACAAGACTGAAATAAAGCTAGAGTGGTTTATGAATCAGTCATCAAGGATCTTAGCCAAACGGTGACCGGCTACGTAAGCACTTTGGGCGCAGGTTTCTCGATCGGACTTGACGAATTGTCATAAAGACATCACTCTGCTTTATATATAAAAAAGAAAATTGGATTATAAAATAAGATTCAATTAATTAGAAGCATTCGCAGTTTTCAGTTCGTTTGTCATCATCTAAAAGAAAAAGAAAAGAGAAAACTAAATTTTGAAACACAAAACAGCTATAAGTAGAAGTTGTTGAAGTAGAAAATGCTTGCTGCTCGCTTAGCGCACGGATCATACGCTATCTCATCACTCACTAACGCTAGCGAAAAGTGATCGAATAAAGCATTTGTTCGTACAATACGCTCTCGAACCTCACGCTCTATCACGCACGGAAAAGAAGCTGACTCAAAGAAATCGGTCACAAAGCTGATTTTTGCGGGTCAATAAGCTCTCGAAAAGACCTGATCCTTCCCTAAAAACCACTAAACACAAAGTGGTTTCGCCGTATCCTCTGAGAACGTTATAAGAGAAAGACGGCAAAACAATGCTCACACACGCATTTCACGCTTCAAGAACCAAGAAAGACTCAAACAAACTCGCTCTCGCTTAATCCGCATATCTGGAACTCTTTGATTTGAACTACTCCGAATCCGGCGATGAACTCACATTTCGCCCCTGGGGGGACTCTTGCTTCTGTCTTCCTCTTTCTGGCATCTGGTGGAAATGTTATCTCGATCGATCAGTTTCTTCTACTCTATGCCTACTAAAAGCTTAACCATGCCCTACCACCAAGAACAGATTCTCGCCATCTATTTAGAGGAAGAACTTCTTCTTCAACAAAAGAAATCGCTGCTCCTAGTCCGACAGTTCGCTCCGCACCTTAAGAGAAAGAGTTCCGGCATACTACTCTATTATGATACCGAACCCTTGGGGGAACATCACTACTTTGAGAGTTAGGCCTTTATTCTGCTGTGCCTGGTCATGAGTATACTGCTTTCCTTAAACCTATGTAGTGAGTCGTGTAGGTGGCGTGTTGAAATTAGGACCATACATTGGGCGACTTTTCTCCTCATCGCTAGCCTGTTTCCAAGAGGGGGAAGAGAAGGTCTTTCAAGTTGGAGAGCATATGAGATTTCTCCATCGCAGCATTGCATCTATCGACTGAACAAAGTAACTTTCGAAGTGGACTGGGAAGGAATGCGAATAGGTATTTCAATTGTTGGACTAAATGAATAGGCAAGGAAGGCAAGGCACTTGACTGAAAGGTCCTACCCGACTCATTCTTAGGACAGGCTTAGCTCTAGCTATCTAAAATGAAGAAATTGTACAAGGGAGAAATCCTATTTCACAAAGTAACTTCTCAAAGGTCGAAGGCGTAGTATCGATTGCTTGTGTTGGACTACCTGTATAGGATAGATCTGATATACTGTTAGGTTTTGGTTGGACTGCTTGGTACGGAATTCACTGAGATTGACTTTAGATATCGCATTTCCGGTATAGCATTTACTGTTCGAGATTTCCGGTATGTAATTGACTCGTATATAAAGAAAGAAAGTCTTTCAATTCCTAGTTCGATATTCCAGATATTCCATTAGAATGACTGATGTTGGACTAGCTGACTCCCTAAGCTTTGCCGTATTGCATTAGAAAGTGGGGAATTCCATCGTCTTTGGTATGCGAATTTCAAGCTGCTACTGCTCCGATAGCTGCTTTAGAGGTTGCTTAGCCGGTATCTGACTGAACTAGCTGGTTTAGATTTCATTAGTTGAAAGTCTCGCACTATTTACACTATTTCAACAAAGACTGTGTAAAATGGATATGATATAAGGGAAGGATTGACCTGTTGGTTGACTTCTCAATTGAGAAAAGACTGGAATGAAACTGGCAATGCTCTCTTCGGTTTTCATCCGGTTGGCAATCCTCTCTTCGGTCCTAGCTGAGTTCTGTCTTAGCTTTACGGCAAAGGGATAGGCTAAGCAGCTAGCACCTTAAAGAAATTGATAGTTAGCCGTCCGAAAGCATTCAAAATGTATGAACTCCGGAGCTAGGTTGTATGACTTCCGTCCTTACTACTAAGGCTAGCTAGTTGCCCCACCTCCTAATAAATCTTGCCTTCCTCTGCTGCCCCTTCTGAGAAGGGAGAGTGAGTTTGTATGCCTGTTGGGTCTTTTCCTGGCTAAGAGGACTAGGAGCTAGTACGAGTGAGACGGCTAGGCTAAGCGTGAAATGAGATCTTTTCAGTCTTGCTTTCTTGAGTACACGTATGTAGGTACTTGGGCCTATAAGAGATTGCGATAAAAGGCATGATTTTAGCAATGATAACAAAAGAAGTAGGCCCTTATTTAGTCTAGCAATGATGGATAAGAAAAGGCCCTTAAGCGGTAGACCCTCTATTCCATTCCTTCCAAAGTCTTAAACGCCCTAACAAGCTCATTAGTTAAGTCAATCATTCCTCTATAAGGCCATAGTCTAGAAGGCAATTTATCTTGAGTCAAAAGTGAAGGACCCGCTTTCACGGGGCTTAAAACACGCGCAATGCCCCCTAATCAATAAGTTGAGGAAGGCGAGGCAGGCAACCCGCTTTCAGTCCCAACAGGAGATGCAGTGGACTAACTTACTCTAATGAATAGGCTAAGAAGTCAGCTAGCTGTTGTCCTTCTTTTATCAAGGCAGGAAGACTAACTAGCTCTTAGGCAAGGCCCTAGCCCCTACAAAACAAAGGGAGAGGCTATGCATACTGAAAGCATTCGTTTTAGCCTCCCTCAGGTCGGCTTTAGTCTCCCTAACGGTCGACCTTAGTCTCGCTCCTCAGCTCGACGGTTGTAGCACTTGTCCGAGTAAAAGATCAAACAACAACGGACTAAGTCTAATCTCGTATATGACGACTAATCTCATTCTGGGGCAATGTCGTATGTGACGATCAATCTCTTTCTCAACCTGTTGACTTAACGGTTTGACCGTTCCACTCGTGCTTCTTGAAAGGAAAGAAATAGCTCGACTGTTAAGGAGAGGGAGCACTGAGCTACACTCATTATGCCCGACCATTCCGACTCGTAAGTCACTTTATAATCAATGTATAGAATAACTTAGATTCAGTCCGGGCATTAGGTGTACATTTCTCTGTGCTAAAGGGGGTTATGTGAGGCTCCACTCTATCCTGTTGATAGCTGGAGGAAGAGGGAAAATAGGAAGAAGACCCTGCTTTAGGGGGACTCAAGTAGATTCCCTCATCTTTCGCAACTCGATTCCCTCATCCATAAGGACAATGGGAAATACGAATCCCTAGGACAATGGAAAATCTTTATACCTTTCCTTCGAGTGCCCATGCCATCAGACTATGTACTGGGCTCTCTAGAAGGTAAAGCAGGAAGAGAGTAGCTGACATCAACCATAAAGCCCACTCTATCCTGCTGCCCAGGAAGAGGGAAGAGGTCAAAAGTAAGATACTATTTAGAATACCATTATGAATTTCATTTTTTTTTATCCCTATAGAGTCGCATATTTGGGCAGGGTCTTTTTTAGAATTTCTTTTGGAGCTCTAATGGAGAAGAGAGACATCATTGGGTGTCATGGGAGACCATTTGTTGTCCTAAGGAGGAAGGGGGTGTTAGAATTCGTTCGTTACATCAAGTGATGCAAGCCTTGCACATAGGCGTGGAATTCTATACTATAAAGGGGACTCTCTTTTCTTTGGGCTATGTTCATGCGAAGCAAATATGGTGCCCCTCACAGGGCTGTTCTCTCTTCAATTCCTAGGAGTGCTTCTCATTGTTGGAGAGCCATCCATGCCCAGCTGGACTTTGTTTTATCCCACGCCTTGTGGTCTATCGGTAAAGGTAACATTTTTTTTGGCATGATATGTGGTTGAATTCTCCTCTGCAGGTAGACAACCCTCCTCGGCCTCATATCTCTGTCAAAGAGGCCTTCAATGACCCCAATTTGATGGATGAAATTCTGAGTATTTTGGATCCTATCTCCATTCAAGAAATTCAATCTATGCGGGGCTGTCTTTCTGAGGTTTATGAGGGCAAACTTCACTGGCTACTTCATCCTGATGGATGCCTTCTCTGTTTCTAGTGCATGGGAATCGACGCGGGCTTCTCATCCTTCTGTCTACTGGTGGAAATATGTTTGGAATAAATGGGTACACCCAAAAATTGCAGGTTTTGTTTGGCGACTTATGCATAAGGCAATATCCACTGATGAGCGTATTAAGTCTCTGGGTTTTCGGTTTCCCTCTTGTTGTCTTTGCTGTTCCAGCCCTCATAGTAAATCCATCTCGAATCTCTTTGTTCAAGGAGAGCTGGCTGCATCCCTTTGGTCCTTCTTCGCGTCTCATCTTAACATCTCAATATCCCAAGCTCAGTCTCTCGAGCAGCGTCTTGAGTCTTGGTGGACTGATACTATTTGCTCCCAGTATTCTTTTTTACGCAATTCTGTTGCTTTATTTATCCTATGGGAAGTTTGGAAAGACCGCAATTCCATTATTCATGACAATGTAAAGCTCAATATAGTTAAAACGAGACAGAAAATTTGGAAGTGGCTGCTTGACACTGTGGTTCTTTTCCACCCGGCTGGGTTTACATGATCAAGCTTGCCTTCATGCTCTTCAGGTTCCTATTATTTCCCCTAAACCTAAGAGGGGACGTAGGGTTAGCATCCACCTGATATTGGCTCTTTCAAACTCAATGTGGACGGTTCCGCTATAAATGGATTCATAACAGGGGGTGGTGTTATCAGGAATTACCAAGGTCAGGCTATTTTTTTTTTTTTTAATAGGTCTTCTCCCTTCGATCCGCGAAGTAGGCAAGCAGGAATCTCTCCCCCTTTCTGTTTATGGATAGAAAGAATATCTCCTTAGGAGAGTATTTTATGAGTTGACTGTAACCCGAAGGCTTCTTTCAATCGATCTAGTAGGTAAGAAATAAGATCTTCGTATAGTTAATGAATTAAAGCGAAACCACTAGGTTAGATCTCGTCTGTGATCCCTGGGCTTGTTAATTGAGAGAGAAAGCCCTACTATCGATCGTGGCCTTCATTGAGTGCATTTTTGGCTCTTTGACATAGTAAGGCGGGAAGGCATGAGCAAGGCACTTAGCAAGGCCTTTCACAGCTCAAATCCATGCATTAAGCCGCTAATCCCTTTTCTAGCAAAGTCCCAGCAGGCTACCTCATCGGGAAATCTAAATTCTTTCACCGAACCCAGGGGGGGCACGATGAATACATTGATTATCTGGGTCCGATCGTCGCTAGAGGCCCGTCGACTATAATACACTGTTCGAAATTGATTCGTTTCTGCCGAAACAAAACGGGATTGGCTATCTTAACCTTAGCAGTTTTGCGAGCAAACGTAGACGAATGCTTGCAAGACCAGCAAAGCCCTACTTATTAGGAGGGGACTCTTTGGCACCTTAGATAAATTCCTTTACCTAGGGGATCAAGTGGTAGTTGATCAATGAACTAATATCTTTCGGTATAGGGCGAAGGTAAGGGCTTGGGCATGGCACGAGGGTCAGAGTCTTTTCCTTTTTTTCAAGTAGCCCCACCCGATCAATAAAGGAAAAGAGGGAGAGAATGCCCCGCTGGGTTGTTAAGCTCACATCCGTTGTAAGACTTTGTAAGAAATGCTGGATTGTGCCCTCCGAGCAGAAGGTGTCCTCAGGGCTTAGTTGGGTTTGAGTAGAAATCCTGATTACGTCGAGTGGAGAGGCCTTAGTGTTCAACGCACCACGTCCATCCTTATGGAATCCATCTGGACAGCTTACCCTTAAACTTTTTCCAACCCCAGAGAAGAGAACTTCGAGGATACGCGGTAGACATGCTTTTCCCAATAATCTTCAAACTTTTTGCTTATGTAATGGCGGAGGTACCAGCTGATGTCTTTGAAGACATTCAGAAGGACGTTCGAGATATGGAGGGGTGCTTTGGCTTTGATCTGAGGTGGGTTCATGCCAGGCTGGGTGCTGTGGCCAAGGCAAGATTTGATACCCATCATCTCGAGGAGTACGCCCAGACTTCAGCAGCGCTCGAGAAAGCTACAAGTGCATTGGCTCAACTTGAAGGAGAGTTGTCTCGGCGTAGTGAAACTGCTTCTGCCCATTTGGTGAACAACTCTGTTGCTACTAAAATGAAACATTTTCCCCTCGAGGGAGTGGTGATTTTCCCGATGAAATCGAGGGCACAAGTTTGAAATGGGTAGGGAGTTCCACGGCTGGAGCATGTATGAGGTTGCCATGTAGTTGACAAACCTTGCACCTCTTAACAAATGTTGCTGAATCTATCTCCATAGTTGGCCAATAGTACCCCAGGGTCATCAGGTGATCATATATCTTTGCGCCGCCAATATGTCCTGGGGCGCGGGCTTCCTCGAGAACCTGCTGCACATCCTCTCGAGGGATGGAGAGGATGGCCATTATAGCCCTTCCTGTAAAGTTCTCCTTGCTTAGCAAAGAAGCGAAATGCCCTTTTCTTTATTCCAACTACATCTTTTGTTTCAGAGGGGAGGATTTTGTGATCCAGAAAAGAAATACAATACAATATAGGGCTTTCTCCAGTCTTCATAATATAATGCTCTAAGGCACATTCTGCTGGACATGGGTAGAATTGACATTGGAGGCAAGTTTTCTGAAATTTGTTGGCTTCCTCCAATACTGCAGCTGAGAGTTCTGCTCTGATGGAGGTGCATATTCATATTCTCCACTCGGGAAATGGGCAAGCAAATCAACTAAGGCTTTACTTTTAATTGCGTTGGGAGTTACACATTTCATGTCATAGCCTGCTAGAGTGAGGAACCGCCGAGCAGCTCTCCCTATGAGTATAGTATAGCTCGAGACATTAAGTGTTTGATTGGGTCACATCTTGTCACAATATGAACTGTGAAGGACATGAAGTAGTGACGCAACTTCTGAGTAACAAAGACTAATGTGAGGCAGTGCCCTTCCACAACTGAGTACCTTGTCCCCGGACCTGTGATCACTCGGCTCAAGTAGTATACTGGGCATTCCTTCCTATCGCAATGCCCCACGAGAAGTAGAAGTGAGATAAAGCTGCAAGGGATTGGCTGAATATTGATCCAGTTTAGGCAGCTTTCAGTCTCTATAAACTTGATGGAATATCTCTTACACAAGGAAAAAGACTTGCATCAATCAATGGCATGAAGGAGTTGAATCAGGAACAGAAAGACTTTCAAAGCAAAGGCATTCATTTAGCAGGAGTTTACGCTGCAAAGACGATTCGTGCTAGCTCTTCTCTTCTTTAACTAGTTACATGAATAGCCTATTGGGCTAGTTTACTAAGCTTTCAGTCTACATAAACTTCATTCAATATTGATTACACTCCTTCTCCTACTGCTTCTCCTTATACCCACTAATGTTATTCTTCGTCCTACCTTGACTATTGGGAAATTTCCATTCGAGAAAGAGATGTACGAATAAAGGAGCGAAGCTGACTCGACCGGACGGTAGAGGTTGTTTAAGAATCGAGATAGGCACCGTGAAAGAAAGAACTTCGCTAGCTTACCCCACGTAGCAGTCCTAGTAAATACCTGTGCTTTATAGAATAGGGCCTTTTAGGATATGATTACAATGCTTCAGTTGTCATTGATCAAGAAGGAAATCCAAAAGGAAGTCGATTTTTTGGTGCGATTGCCGGGGAATTGAGACAGTTTAATTTGACTAAAAGACTTTCATTAGCTCCTTAGGTATTATAAGATGAGACCATGAATCGAACCAGATCGAAACATTCAGCTGTCGACGGACACACTTTGCCGGAACGTCGACCGCAAACGAAGGATAGCCAGGCCCCGGTTCCCAGGGTTAGGGTATTCCCTATTATGTTATGAGCCTACTCAGATCAGAACTAAACTAGTTTATTCTCTTTCGCCTATCGGCCGGCCGGCTTTAAGCAACCTTCGCATTTCCTGCTGAGATCCCAAGTCTCCAAGTAGGCCCTCTT